TAGCAACGATCAAACTCTTATAAAAAATTTTAGTGATTTCCATGAAATCAATAAAAAAGTTCCTCGATGGTCATACAAATTAATAAGTGAGTTGGAAGAATTGCAAGGCGAAAATGAAGAAAATGTACCAATGGAGCCTGGAATTCGTTCAAGAAAAGCAAAACGTGTAGTGGTTTTTACTGATAAAGAGCCACATGACGAGATTTATACTAATCTCAAAGATAATCAAAATTCTGATCAAAACGATGAAATGGCTTTGATCCGTTATTCACAACAATCTGATTTTCGTCGAGAGCTAATTAAAGGATCCATGCGTTCCCAAAGGCGTAAAACAGTTATTGGGGAATTTTTTCAAGCAAAAGTACATTCCCCCCTTTTTTTTGATAGAATAGATAAACTTTCTTTTTTTTCGTTTGATATATGGGGGCTAGAAAAAAAAATTCTTAGAAATTTCATGTGGAAAAAAAAAAAAATTGATAAAAAAGAAGAAGAACAATCAAAAATAGAAGAAAAAAGACGGATAGCAATTGCAGAAACTTGGGATAGCTTCCTATTTGCTCAAATAATAAGAGGTTCTCTCTTAGTAACTCAATCGATTCTTAGAAAATATATTATATTACCTTTATTGATAATAATTAAAAATAGCGTCCGTATGTTATTATTTCAATTTCCCGAGTGGTCCGAGGATTTAAAGGATTGGAAACGTGAAATGCATGTTAAATGTACTTATAATGGGGTTCAACTATCCGAAACAGAATTTCCAAGAAACTGGTTAACGGATGGTATTCAGATAAAAATCCTATTTCCTTTTTATCTTAAACCTTGGCATAAATCTAAATTTCAAGCATCTCAGAAGGCTCGACTAAAAAAAACAAAAGACAAAGGGGGAAAAAATGATTTTTGTTTCTTAACAGTTTGGGGAATGGAAACCGAACTACCGTTTGGTTCTGCCCAAAAAAAGCCCTCTTTTTTTGAACCTATTTCTAAAGAATTAAAAAAAAGAATCAAAAGAATCAAAACAAAGAGTTCTCTGGCTGTAAGGATTTTCAAAGAAAGAGCAACAATTTTCCTAAAAGTCGCAAAAGAAATTCAAAACTGGATTCTCAAAAACTTTCTTTTTATAAAAGGAAAAATAAAAGACCTTTTAAAACGAAATCTAATTCCATTATTTAGCCCGAAAGAAATATATGAATTAAATAAAACTAAAAAAGATTCAATAATAAATAATCAAATGATTCATGAACTATCTGTTCAAAAAGAATCCATGGAGTGGACAAATTCTTCACTTAGCGAAAACAAAATAAAAAATTTGATTGATAGAATAAAGACAATCAGAAATCAAATAGAAGAAATTTCAAAAGAAAAACAAAACCTAACTAATAGTTGTACCAAACTGCGTTATGATTCTAAAATAATGGAGTCATCAAAAAATTTTTGGCAGACATTCAAAAGAAAAAATACCCGATTAATTCGTAAATCCATTTTTTTTATAAAATTTTGCATCGAACAACTGTCTATAGCTATTTTTCTAGGTATCATTAATATTCCAAGAATTACTACACAACTTTTTTTTGAATCAACAAAAACAATTCTTGATAAATATATTTACAAGAATGAAGAAAATGGAGAAAAAAAAAAAAAAAAAAAAATACCATTTATTTTATTTCGACTATAAAAAATTTAATATCCAATAAAAAAAAAATTAGTTATGACCTATGCTCTTTATCACAAGCATATGTATTTTACAAATTATCACAAATTCAAGTTAGTAACTTTTCTAAATTAAAGGCTGTTCTTGAATATAACATATGCATAACATCCTTTTTTGTTAAGAATCAAATAAAGGTTTTTTTTCAAGAACAAGGAATCTTTCATTATGAATTGAAAAATAAAACCTTTTTGAATTCCGAAGTAAATCAATGGAAAAACTGGTTACGAAGTCATTATCAATACAATTTACCCCGGATTGCATGGGCTAGATTAGTAACCCAAAATTGGAAAAAGAAAATAAATAAAGATTCTCTAGTTCTAAATCCAAGTTTAACCAAAGAGGATTCATATGAAAAAAAGAAATTTGATAATTACAAAAAACAAAATTTTTTTGAGGCCGACTCGTTATTAAATCCAAAACATAATTTAAAAAAAGATTCTATATATAATCTTTTTTGCTATAAATCTATTCATTCTACAGAAACAAATTTTGACATGTCTATAGGCATTGCCCTAGATAATTGTTTAGTCTCTTCTTTTCTAGAAAAATATAATATTCGGGGTATAGGGGAAATTGGGCATAGAAAATATTTGGATTGGAGAATTCTTAACTTTTGGTTTACAAAAAAAGTAAATATTGAGCCATGGGTTGATACCAAGAGTAAAAAAAAATATATTAATACTAAAGTTCAGAATTATCAAAGAATTAATAAAAAAACTAAGACGGGTCTTGCTAATCAAAAAAGAAACTTTTTTGATTGGATGGGAATGAATGAAGAAATACTAAATCATCGTATAACAAATTTTGAATTTTTTTTCTTTCCAGAATTTTTCTTATTTTCTAGTACATATAAAATGAAACCGTGGGTCATACCAATCCAATTACTGCTTTTAAATTTTAATGAAAACATAAATGTTAATAAAAAGATCACTCGAAAGAAAAAAGGTTTTATACCATCAAATGCAAAAAAATCCCTTCGATTTTATAATCTGAATAAAGAAGAAAAAGAATCGGCCGGTCAAGTAGAGCTTGAATCAGATAAAGAAAAAAAAAGAAATCCCGAATCAGCTCTATCAAACCAAGAAAAAAATATTGAAGAAAATTTTGCAGAATCAACGATAAAAAAACCTAAAAATAAAAAACAATACAAAAGCAATACAGAAGCGGAACTTGATTTATTTCTCACAAGATATTCGCGTTTTCAATTGCGATGGAATTGTTTTTTTAATCAAAAAATTCTCAATAATGTAAAAGTATACTGTCTCTTAGTTAGACTAAAAAATCCAAACGAAATAGCGATATCTTCTATTGAAAGAGGAGAGATGAGCCTAGACATTCTAATGATTGAGAAAAATTTCACTTTTGCAAAATTAATGAAAAAAGGAATATTGATTATTGAACCTATCCGCTTGTCTGTACAAAACGATGGACAACTTATTATATATAGAACCATAGGTATGTCATTGGTTCATAAAAATAAACACAAAATAAGTAAAAGATACAAAAAAAAAAGCTATATTGATAAAAAAAAAATAGAAAAATCCATTACAAAATATCAAAACAAAACTGTAAACAGAAAAAAAAATAATTATGATTTCTTTGTCCCTGAAAATATTCTATCCCCTAAACGACGTAGAGAATTTCGAATTCTAATTTGTTTCAACTTAAAAAAAAAAACTGCGAGGGATAGAAATTCAAGATTTGATAAGAATATGCAAAACTTGACCACAGTTTTGCATAAAAAGAAAGATCTTGATAAGGATAAAAATAACCTAATTAATTTAAAATCCTTTCTTTGGCCCAATTTTAGATTAGAAGATTTAGCTTGTATGAATCGCTATTGGTTTAATACTACTAACGGAAATCATTTCAGTATGATAAGAATACGCATGTATACGCGATTTCCAATTTATTAATGATAGATCTCCTTTTTACTATATATAATATATAAGTTACGGTATATGAAAACAACTATATGCACAAATATGAGGGATTGTTTTAAATTCAATCTTTATACATGAGATTAATTTAATCAATGACATAGATACCAATTAGAGCGGATCCATAAATAAATTAACAGAATCCTCCTTTTTGAGATCTAAATTTAGATTTTTTTTATAAAATGAAGAATTAAGAAGTTGATAATTAAATTCAGATCCTTGTACAAAAAAACTACCATTATTATTACTGATCAGTAAAATTCATATCTTTCAATTCATATTAAAAAGGGAAGGATTTCTTTTTATGATAAAAAATGCATTCATTTCATTTCAAGAACAAAAAGAAGAAAACAGGGGATCTGTTGAATTTCAAGTATTCAGTTTCACTAATAAGATACGAAGACTTACTTCACATTTGGAATTGCACAGAAAAGATTATTTATCTCAGAGGGGTCTACGAAAAATTCTGGGAAAACGTCAACGACTGCTGGCTTATTTGTCAAAAAAAAATAGAGTACGTTATAAAGAATTAATTAATCAGTTGAATATTCGGGAATTAAAAACTCGTTAAATTCAAAAATTGTGAATTAGTGAATTTTTTAGATCTTGAATTTTTTGATAAACTTCTTTATTCAGCAATCTAATTCATGCCAGAACGAATCAAGGAAAAACTTATGAAGAGACCAGTTACAGGAAAAGATCTTATGATAGTCAATATGGGACCTCACCACCCATCGATGCATGGTGTTCTTCGCTTAATTGTTACTCTAGATGGTGAAGATGTTGTTGACTGTGAACCCATATTGGGTTATTTACACAGAGGAATGGAAAAAATTGCAGAAAACCGAGCAATTATACAATATTTACCTTATGTAACGCGCTGGGATTATTTAGCTACTATGTTTACAGAAGCAATAACAGTAAATGGACCAGAACAATTGGGAAATATTCAAGTTCCTAAAAGGGCCAGCTATATCAGAGTAATTATGCTGGAATTGAGTCGTATAGCTTCTCATCTGTTATGGCTCGGCCCTTTTATGGCAGATATTGGTGCACAGACTCCTTTTTTCTATATTTTCAGAGAACGAGAATTTGTATATGATCTATTCGAAGCTGCCACCGGTATGAGAATGATGCATAATTTTTTTCGTATTGGAGGAATAGCGGCTGATTTACCTTATGGTTGGATAGATAAATGCTTGGATTTTTGTGATTATTTTTTAACAGAGGTTGTTGAATATCAAAAACTCATTACACGAAATCCTATTTTTTTAGAACGGGTTGAAGGAGTTGGGATTATTGGTGGGGAAGAAGCAATAAATTGGGGTTTATCCGGACCAATGCTACGCGCATCCGGAATACCATGGGATCTTCGTAAAGTTGATCGTTATGAGTCTTACGATGAATTTGAATGGGAAATTCAGTGGCAAAAACAAGGAGATTCATTAGCTCGTTATTTAGTACGACTTAGCGAAATGACAGAATCCATAAAAATTATTCAACAGGCTCTGGAAGGACTTCCAGGGGGTCCCTATGAGAATTTAGAAAGCAGGGGCTTTGATAGAAAAAGGAATCCAGAATGGAATGATTTTGAATATCGATTCATTAGTAAAAAACCTTCTCCTACTTTTGAATTATCGAAACAAGAACTTTATGTAAGAGTTGAAGCTCCAAAAGGGGAGTTGGGAATTTTTCTCATAGGAGATCAAAGCGGGTTTCCTTGGAGATGGAAAATCCGACCACCGGGTTTTATTAATTTGCAAATTCTTCCTGAACTAGTTAAAAGAATGAAATTGGCTGATATTATGACGATACTCGGTAGCATAGATATAATTATGGGAGAAGTTGATCGTTAAAATGATAATTTATGCAACAGCAGTCCAAACTATAAATTCTTTTGTTAGATTGGAATCTTTAAAAGAGGTCTATGGACTTATATGGATATTTGTCCCTATATTTTCTCTTGTATTGGGAATCATAACAGGTGTACTAGTAATTGTGTGGTTAGAAAGAGAAATATCTGCAGGGATACAACAACGTATTGGACCTGAATACGCCGGCCCGTTGGGAATTCTTCAAGCTCTAGCCGACGGGACAAAACTACTTTTCAAAGAAAATCTTCGTCCATCTAGAGGAAATACTCCTTTATTTAGTATTGGACCATCTATAGCAGTTATCTCCATTTTACTAAGTTATTCAGTAATTCCCTTTAGCAATCACCTTGTTTTAGCGGATCTCAATATCGGTATTTTTTTATGGATTGCCATCTCAAGTATTGCTCCTATTGGACTTCTTATGTCAGGATATGGATCAAATAATAAATATTCTTTTTTAGGTGGTCTGCGAGCTGCTGCCCAATCGATTAGTTATGAAATACCATTAACTCTATGTGTTTTATCAATATCTCTACGTGCGATTCGTTGAAACATAAACGTTTATTTTGACTATTCCGTTTCTTCTAGACGAATAAGTTAAAAAACGGAATATCTATATTTATCTTTCGAATTAATCTTAATAAAAGGAATTTGATAGTTATATATGAGTGAAAAAAAACTGCTCAGAAATTAGCAGTAAAAAGAAAAATTGAGTCTCATTTCCTATGTAGAAAGGTTAAACGGAAATAAACATAAGTGTAAGAATCACTTTACCCCAAGGTTGGTTGATTAGTCATCCTGCCTTGAAGCGGGTTAAATATATTAACCGGATGACGTTTTCACTATCAGTTATATAGATTAACATACATGTATTACAAAGTGAGCGGCAATTAGGTAAAAGTAAGTGGATGGTTAGAAACACCAAAATACACAAAGAATTTGTAATAGAGATTAACCAAATTGAAAAGGATATTTATGCATAACATAAGATAAAAAAAAGAAGGTTAATTGGGGCTTGAAATTAGTAGAAATGATCAGACAGTACTCCCCAAGATTCCGATTCAGAGTATGCTCCTATCCACCGACAAATGTAATGACTATCAGAAACGAAATAATCCTTTATTTTTTATAAGTCCACCAACTTTTTTTTCTAAAAAAGAAAGAAGAATAGGAACGAAACAAGGATATTTTTTTTCATATATTTCGAAAATAAAATAGAATTTCTGTCATGAATAATAAACTAATAGGATGTCTAATTCTTTTTCGTAATCGAAAACCACGATGGGCTGAAATACCTATTTTTATTTTTACAAGGAGTATTTTATTAAAGGGTTAAGTTATTACTCAACAAATAGAAATTAAAATTTGTAAAGGATGAGATGAATTCCGAAGCGCTTTTATTCTTAGAATTTGAGCAGACAGAATTCCATTGGTATAATTCGGGACCCCAGATATATTTAATCCATTTTAGAACACATCATATCCATCTAAATGAGACTAATCTGGTCCTTAGATTTATTTATGGCCCCTGAGGAGCCGTATGAGGCGAAGACCTCATGTACGGTTCTGTAATAGCGGTGAAAATAGTAATGTTATCGCCGACTAGGATTATCTAACAGTTTAAGTACAGTTGATATAGTTGAAGCACAATCAAAATATGGTTTTTGGGGATGGAATTTGTGGCGTCAACCTATAGGTTTTATCATTTTTCTAATTTCTTCCCTAGCAGAATGCGAGAGGTTACCGTTTGATTTACCAGAAGCGGAAGAAGAATTAATAGCAGGTTATCAAACTGAATATTCAGGTATCAAATTTGGTTTATTTTACGTTGCTTCTTATCTAAATCTATTAATTTCCTCATTATTTGTAACAGTTCTATACTTAGGCGGTTGGAATATTTCTATTCCGTATATATCTATTCTGGAGCTATTTCAAAGGAATCAAATTTTTGGAACAACAATTGGTATCTTTATTACATTAGCTAAAACTTATTTGTTCTTGTTCATTTCTATCGCAACAAGATGGACTTTACCTAGGCTAAGAATGGATCAACTATTAAATCTTGGATGGAAATTTCTTTTACCTATTTCCCTTGGTAATCTATTATTAACAACTTCTTTCCAACTCTTCTCACTCTAAATTGAAAATGAATCCAATATATTCATTATTTGTTTTAAACAAGAGAAAGAAACAAAGATAAAATTATTCAGAGATAATTACAATATGCTTCCTATGATAACTGGGTTCATGAATTATGGTCAACAAACCCTACGAGCTGCAAGGTATATTGGTCAAGGTTTCATGATTACCTTATCCCACACAAATCGTTTACCTGTAACTATTCAATATCCCTATGAAAAATTAATAACATCGGAACGTTTCCGCGGTCGAATCCATTTTGAATTTGATAAATGCATTGCTTGTGAAGTATGTGTTCGAGTATGTCCTATAGATTTGCCTGTTGTTGATTGGAAATTGGAAACTAATATTCGAAAAAAACGATTGCTTAATTACAGTATTGATTTTGGAATTTGTATATTTTGTGGTAATTGTGTTGAGTATTGTCCAACAAATTGTTTGTCAATGACTGAAGAATATGAATTTTCCACTTATGATCGTCACGAATTGAATTATAATCAAATAGCTTTGGGTCGTTTACCAATGTCAGTAATTGACGATTACACTATTCGAACAATTTTGAATTCACCTCAAACAAAAAATGGGGTAAACCCTTTAATTTGATTAAAAAAAGAATTCAAAATTGTTGAATTATATAAAGAATTTAATGAAAAACTTGTATTGTATTTATATAATAATATTAAGTATTAAGGCGCATTCTTTTAATATAATATATTCGTAATTACTTTCTTGAAATAGATAGGTTGAAAATACACTTTAGAATAAAAAAAGAGAAACTGTCTAATAATTGTATCTACATCAATTCATATCCATTAGATTCTAATTTCACTCTATTAGAAACATATTAAAAACAAATTTCCTGGTTAAATTAATAAGGTCATGAAAAGGATTTCGATTTTTTTCTTATTTTAATAATATAATGGATTTGCCTGGACCAATACATGATTTTCTTTTAGTTTTTCTGGGATCCGGTCTTATAGTAGGAGGTCTGGGAGTGGTATTACTTCCCAACCCAATATTTTCAGCCTTTTCCTTAGGATTTGTTCTTGTTTGTATATCTTTCTTGTATATTCTATCAAATTCCCATTTTGTAGCTGCTGCACAACTCCTTATTTACGTGGGGGCCATAAATGTTTTAATCATATTTGCTGTGATGTTCATGAATGAGTCAGAATATTCCACAGATTTCAATCTGTGGACCGTTGGGAATGGGATTACTTCGTTGGTTTGTACAACTATTCTTTTTTTATTAATGTCTACTATTCTCGATACGTCATGGTACGGGGTTATTTGGACTACAAGATTAAACCAGATTCTAGAGCAAGATTTAATAAGTAATAGTCAACAAATAGGAATTCATTTATCAACAGATTTTTTTCTGCCATTTGAACTCATTTCAATAATTCTTTTAGTTGCTTTGATAGGTGCAATCTCTGTGGCTCGTCAATAAAAAATGTTCGAATTAGTAAAGACCAAAGAAAACTTTGTGTATGTTATGGTTTTTTCCGTTCATTCAATTAAATTTGATTTAATACTATTTCATATTTTAAGGATCAATTTTTATATTTGATATATATTTGAAAAATTTTTTTACCTAATATTGTTTTTATTCGTACTTTTTTGTTATATTCTAGTTGATGGGAGTTATTTTTCATATTGAAATGAATCAAAATTGATAAGGAGTTGCTGAATGATACTCGAACATGTACTTGTTTTGAGTGCCTATTTATTTTTGATCGGTCTTTATGGATTGATCACGAGTCGAAATATGGTTAGGGCTCTTATGTGTCTTGAACTTATACTCAATGCAGTTAATATGAATTTCGTAACATTTTCTGATTTTTTTGATAATTCCCAACTAAAAGGGGATATTTTCTGCATTTTTGTTATAGCAATTGCAGCCGCTGAAGCAGCTATTGGATTAGCTATAGTCTCGTCAATTTATCGTAACAGAAAATCAACTCGCATAAATCAATCGACCTTATTAAATAAGTAGCATAAATAAAAAAATTATAGATTGAAATTTGCATATATGATAGGTTATGACCTACTAGATTATATTTGTAAAAATATAAGAAATCAAAGTATTTTAGCCCCATTTTTTATCAATTGAGCCAGAATTCATTACAAAAATTCTATTAAAGGAAATCATTGCTTCATCTAGTATTTTAATATATCATTCAGTTAGAAGTTTACTAGATTGAAAATTTATGACATTCAAAAAACTATTGATCCTATGTCACATTCAGTAAAAATTTATGATACCTGTATAGGATGTACTCAATGTGTCCGAGCATGCCCTACAGACGTATTAGAAATGATACCTTGGGATGGATGTAAAGCTAAGCAAATAGCTTCTGCTCCAAGAACCGAGGATTGTGTTGGTTGTAAGAGATGTGAGTCCGCCTGTCCAACGGATTTTTTGAGCGTTCGAGTTTATTTATGGCATGAAACAACTCGAAGTATGGGTCTAGCTTATTGATACGTTACCGAAAACCTCATTTGAATAAATTTAGAATACATTTTATTTTTTTTATTGACAAGTACTCGTACTCAAAAAAGTTAAATTATATTTTTTTATTTATATATTTTTTTTGAGTACGCGTTCTTTGGACCTGGTGTATCTTGTCTTTACCACGAATGATTTTCCTTGGTTAACAATAATTGTTGTTTTTCCAATATCTGCTGGTTCATTAATGTTATTTCTCCCGCATAGGGGAAATAAAGTCAATAAATGGTATACTATATGCATTTGTATCTTAGAACTTCTTCTAACGACCTACGCTTTTTGTTATAATTTTAAAATGGACGATCCATTAATTCAACTGTCTGAAGATTATAAATGGATCGATTTTTTTGATTTTGACTGGAGAATGGGAATAGATGGACTTTCTATAGGAACGATTTTACTGACGGGATTTATTACTACTTTAGCCACTTTAGCGGCTTTTCCAGTTACTCGGGATTCCCGATTATTCCATTTCCTGATGTTAGCAATGTACAGCGGTCAAATAGGATCATTTTCTTCTCGGGATCTTCTACTTTTTTTCATCATGTGGGAATTAGAATTAATTCCCGTTTATCTACTTTTATCCATGTGGGGTGGAAAGAAACGTCTGTATTCAGCTACAAAATTTATTTTGTACACGGCAGGAAGTTCTATTTTTTTATTAATAGGAGTTTTAGGTATAAGTTTATATGGTTCGAACGAACCAACATTAAATTTAGAACTCTTAGCTAATCAATCCTATCCTGTTACACTCGAAATACTTTTTTATATTGGATTTCTTATTGCTTTTGCCGTCAAATCGCCGATTATACCTTTACATACTTGGTTACCTGACACCCACGGTGAGGCACATTACAGTACCTGTATGCTTCTCGCTGGAATCTTATTAAAAATGGGAGCATATGGGTTGGTTCGAATCAATATGGAATTATTACCCCACGCTCATTCTATGTTTTCTCCTTGGTTGATGGTAGTCGGTACAATCCAAATAATTTATGCAGCTTCAACATCTCCCGGTCAACGTAATTTAAAAAAGAGAATAGCCTATTCTTCTGTATCTCACATGGGTTTTATAATTATAGGTATTAGTTCTATAACGGATCCTGGACTTAATGGAGCTATTTTACAAATAATTTCTCATGGGTTTATTGGCGCTGCACTTTTTTTCTTGGCAGGAACGAGTTATGATAGAATTAGGCTTGTTTATCTTGATGAAATGGGTGGAATGGCTATCTCCATTCCAAAAATATTTACAATGTTCACTATCTTATCGATGGCTTCCCTTGCATTGCCGGGCATGAGTGGTTTTGTTGCAGAATTAATCGTTTTTTTTGGAATAATTACCAGCCAAAAATATTTCTTAATTTCCAAAATTTTAATTATTTTTGTAATGGCAATTGGAATGATATTAACTCCTATATATTTATTATCTATGTCACGCCAAATGTTCTATGGATACAAGTTAATTAATGTCAAAAACTTTTCTTTTTTTGATTCTGGACCCCGAGAGTTATTTCTTTCAATCTCTATTCTTCTACCCATAATTGGTATTGGGATTTATCCTGATTTTGTGCTCTCATTAGCAAGTGACAAGGTCGAATCCATTTTATCTAATTATTTTTATGGATAGTTTTCAGGAAATAAAAAAAAGCATTAAAGTGAATTGTAATCAGAAGTCTTTGGTCTTTGTATTGTGAGAACCTTTTGAATCATTGTACTACTTGATTCAAAAGGTTCTTGATGGTTTACTACTAAAACTAAATGAGATTTCTTCACTTATATGAAGTTAGATATAGATGCTATTTTTTTTATTTAAATTTGGATTCCTTTTTGTTTGTTACTTTAATTCGATGTAAATGAACCATAACTATGTAAACCTATTCCTAAAAGATTGACGCCAAAATAGCATATCCAAATTACAAGAAAACCTATCGAAGCCACAATTGCAGAATTTATACCCCTAACATTCCTATTTGTTTTAATATGTAAATAAATTGCGAATATAGTCCAAGTAATAAATGCCCAAGTTTCTTTTGGATCCCAGTTCCAATATGAACCCCATGTCTCATTAGCCCAGACAGCTCCTGAAAGAATGCCGACGGTTAAAAAGATAAATCCAAGACTAATAATACGAAAACTCCAATAATCTAATTGTTGAATCAGTTGATACCTATAATAATTTCTAGAAAAACTAAAATTAATGTTTTGTTGTAGTACAATAGAATTTCTTTCATTTATGTAGTAAAGTACATCAAAAGAAAATAATTCATTTAATAAAAATTTTTTTTTTATATTCTTTTTCCAAAAAGTGGGTCCGACTTTGCGAAATGTAATCACTAGAAGAGCTATTGATAATAATGATCCGCATAACAGAGCGCCATAGCCTAATATCATCATACTTACGTGCATCATTAACCACTGGGACTGGAGAGCTGGTACTAATATTGCAGACTGAGGCATTTTGTTTAAAAGACCTGAAGTAGCAAAACCCTGAATAAAAAGAGCACTTGGCGCAGTTATTGCGTTTAAGTGATTTTGTTGTTTTTTATTAAAATAGGAAACCATATGAATAATTGAAAAAGCCCACGAAAGAAAAATTAATGATTCATATAAATTACTTAATGGAAAATGTCCTGAATAAATCCAACGAGTGAACAATAATCCTGTTATACCAAAAAACGTAATTATGATTCCTTTATCTGATGAATCAAAAAATCCTATGATTTCATCTAAATTAACTAATAAAGTGAAAAAATAAATTGTCAGTACAATTGAAACGACCGAAAAAGATATATGAGTTAATATATGCTCTAAAATTGAAAAAATCATAAAAAATTTGTTAAAAATTAAAAAATTAATACTAGGTTTTACCCGATTTTAGAAAAAGAGTCGGGTTTTATTTTGATTATAAAACTTATAATATCTCTTTTATAAGATCTTATGCCGCTACTCGGACTCGAACCGAGATGCTCTAGCACTGCTTCCTAAGAGCAGCGTGTCTACCAATTTCACCATAGCGGCAACTTGTTCAAAACAATACTAACAAGTTTTTATTCAATCGTCGAGATTCAAATTTCCAATTGATTTAATCAATTTAAACTTTTTTAAATAGGTATTGGGGTTTAAATTCAATTAAGATCTTTTTTTTTATCAGAGTTATTTAAAATTATTTAAATTCACTTTTTGTCCTTTATATTTTTTCTAGAATACAATGAAAAATGTAACTAAATTCAAGTAGTTGGAACTTCAACCCAAAGACAAAACTCTAAATGCTCTTTAGCATTTTTTTTCATTTATATTTATCTGATAAAAAAAATGCTTTTTCGAAAAATTAAAACTTTTTCAAAACTCTTAGAAATTTTAACTAAAATTAGATTTTCCTAAGTGCTCAAGAGAAAAAAAATTATCAAAATCTTTTTTTTGATGTATCTTTTTATATTGTACAAACAGTACAAACATAAGATTTTTTGATCACTTAAAGTAATTAATTTATAAAGTAATTAATTTAAAGATCTTTTATTTCCTCATTAAGAGGAAATAAAAGATCTTTATTTATTATTGCATCAAGGTAGTAATGGGGAAAATACGAATCCCCTTTTTGGAACTAAAAAAAAATGTGAACCTTTCCTTTTTATCTATATATTGTCTTTTTTTCTTCTTTTGGTTCCTATTTGGTTTTATATTTATTTTAAAAAATTGGTTTTGAAGTTAGGCTAATTCTAATTATTATAGTGTTTTTTATTTATTTTGCTGTACAAAAAAACTTTTTGAATTACCTGTAGAAAGTGATTTCCCTAACGAAAAAGCTTTCAACGATGTCCAATATCCCTTCCTTTTCCAAATTTTTTTACGAATACGTTTTTTCGAGATAGAAGTACGTTTTTTTGGAACTGCCATTCAAAAATGAAAAAAAAATTTTCAGTGGTATAATTGGATGTCAAAGACATTTATTATTCTATTCTTTCGTACTCCATATCGAGTTATTTTTTTCTTTCAAATTTTATTATATATTATGTTCAAAACAAAAAAGACATTCAAAAGTTTCAAACCAAACTTTTGACTTTTTTTTTTTTACGTTTGAAATCCGTACGAGAGTACTCATTTAATTAATTTATACTGATAGATTATATTATCAAAAAAATTATAAGATTTCTTCACATCATATGTAAAAAAAACATATCGATTATAATAATCTTTCTTACAAATATAAATAAAAAAAGCTCACTTAGTGTACTGGAAGACAATAACTAAATTCCATAATGAAAATCCATTCTTTAACAATCCTAAATACTCAAACTCAAATAACTTTGTTTTAGGTAAAGGTTTTTTTATTATATAATTAATATTAAGTATTTTTTTGTCGTGTAAATCTTTGTTCTATTCTTAATATATGTATATAAATTATTGTAATACGGAATTATAATTCACTTTTTCTGTATCTGCATAAAATCACAATAAAATTTTATTTAGTAGTAATAAAAAAAGACAAATAATTTTTTTTGACAGTAACTTAGTAATATTATTTAATCACTTCTAATTTTTTTATTTGAATATATATTTCTTTTCAAAGATTTATAAAGGATTATACTAGTTCGAAAACATTTCTATTTAGGTTTGAAATCGCGTGCTTTTTTATTGTCCCCTTTGAAAAAAAAAAATATATATATACAAACCAGTGAATAAGAAATAATAAATTAAAGAATAAAATAAAAAGGATTTTTTATTTTATGGAACATACATATCAATATTCATGGATCATCCCTTTCATTCCACTTCCAGTACCTGTTTTACTAGGAGTTGGACTTCTACTTTTTCCGATAGCAACAA